TCAATGTGTATTCCTGAATAATCTAATTTTTCAATTATTCAACCATTTCATTTTACCAAGTTCAACGTTAGCCAGATTAGTCAACATTTATATGTTTCGATGCAACAACAAGATGTTATTTGTAACAAGTAGTTTTGTTGGTTGGTTAATTGGTCACATTTTATTCATGAAATGGGTTGGATTGGTATTATTCTGGATACGGCAAAATCATTCTATTCGATCCAATAAGTACCTTGTGTCAGAATTGAGAAATTCTATGGCTCGAATCTTTAGTATTCTCTTATTTATCACCTGTGTCTACTATTTAGGCAGAATGCCGTCGCCTATTGTCACTAAGAAACTGAAAGAAACCTCAGAAATGGAAGAAAGGGGAGAAAGTGAGGAAGAAAGCGATGTAGAAACAACTTCCGAAACGAAGGAGACTAAACAGGAACAAGAGGGATCCGCCGAAGAAGACCCTTCCCTTTGTTCGGAAGAACAGGAAGATCCGGAAAAAATAGATGAAACGGAAGAGATCCGAGTGAATGGAAAGGAAAAAACAAAGGGGGAATTCCACTTTCACTTTAAAGAGACATGCTATAAAGATAGCCCAGTTTACGAAGATTCTTATCTTGATAGGTATCAAGATAATTGGGAATTGGGAAGACTTAAAGAAGAGAAAAATGAAAAGACTTATTTCTGGTTTGAAAAACCTCTTGTGACTTTTCTTTTCGATTATAAACGATGGAATTGTCCATTGCGATATATAAAAAATGATCGGTTTGAAAATGCTGTACGAAATGAAATGTCACAATATTTTTTTTATACATGTCCAAGTAATGGGAAAAAAAAAATATCTTTTACATATCCACCTAGTTTATCGACTTTTTCGGAAATGATAGAACGAAAAATGTCTTTGTACACGACAAAAAAATTATCCCATGGAGACCTGTATAATTATTGGGTTTATACCAATGAACAAAAAAAATAATAAAAATATTGATACATAAAAAAAATATAAAAATAAATAAGACGAGATTCGTCCCCCCCCCATATATCTGATACCTTCACCTATAAGGGAACTTGTAAGGCCAACTCCATTTGTAATTCCATCAATTATATGTCTATCAAAAAACTGAGTTAGCTCGGTTAATCCTCTTATACCCATGGCTAAAACCCTAGTATAAAAAATATCTATGTAACCACGATTATATGACCAATTGTATATAACACTTTTTATTTGATCCAAGATAATTCTCTTAGGGCTCCCTTTTAGAAATGAATTGATTAAGTCCAAATTCTGGAAAAATGAATAAACAGACCCATATAAAATATATGCTATGAATAATCCTAAAATGGCTATACTTACTGAAAAAATTGAATTTGTAAAAAATTCATACCAATTCACAGAATAATTCGAATTTGGATGGAAAAGATTTTGGGATGGGGTTAACCATTTCGATAATATATCAAAATCCATTACTCCTTGATCAAAAGAAATTCCTATTGATCCAACGAACAAAGTAAATAGTACCAATACAAGCAGAGGAAATAGCATAGTATTGTCTGATTCATGAGGATACATGGAAGTATATTTTTTTCCAAAGTAAGTACTAAAGTATCGTATCTTATCATTATCAATGATTTTATATGTATCTTTTGAAAAAAAGTAAACCTTTTTATTCATTGTTGATAAAAGTAAATTTTTATTGACTGTTTTTTGTGCTTCTTTTCCCCATAGAGATATTGAATAGAACAAATTATTTTTAGTGCTACTGTGATTTTTAAAATAAACACGCAAATACCCATCAAAGGTAAGTAAATATACCCGAAACATATAAAATGCGGTTAATCCTATTGTGAAACAAGGTATTATTGCAAAAATTGGTGAATATAACCAAGTATCATTAATAATTTCATCTTTGGACCAAAAACAAGCAAGAGGTGGAATACCACAAAGAGAAAGTGTACCTAATAAAAAAGTAGTTCTTGTAATTGGAACATATCTTGTTAAACCACCCATAAGAACCATATTCTGACTTTTTTCTGGTGAATATCCAACAATAGGTTCCATTGAATGAATAATAGATCCAGATCCCAAAAACAATAAAGCTTTAGAATAGGCATGAGTGATCAAATGGAATAAAGCCGCTCGATAAGAACCTATACCTAGAGCTAACATAATATAACCTAATTGAGACATTGTAGAATAGGCTAAACTTCTTTTAATGTCTCTTTGAGCAAGAGAAAAAGTAGCTCCTAATAGTACTGTTATTACACCTGTTAAAGAAATGAAATTCATTATATAAGGTATGTCTATGAAAAGAGGAATAAGCCGAGCTACAAGAAAAATTCCTGCTGCTACCATAGTAGCAGCGTGTATAAGGGCCGAGATAGGAGTAGGTCCTTCCATGGCATCAGGTAACCATACGTGGAGGGGGAATTGTGCAGATTTAGCAACTGCACCGACAAATAATAAAGAGGCACACAAAGTAGCAAATAAGGAACTGACCCCATTATTATGGATCAAGTTATTAGCTATTTCGAACAAATCCCGAAATTCCAAACTACCTGTTATCCAATAAAGACCTAAGATTCCTAATAATAAACCAAAATCTCCTACACGATTAGTTACAAAAGCTTTTTGACAAGCACTTGCAGCAATCGGTCGTGTGAACCAAAACCCTATTAATAAATATGAACACATTCCCACTAGTTCCCAAAAAATATGAATTTGTATCAAATTAGAACTAGTAACTAATCCCAACATGGAAGTATTGGAAAAACTCATATAAGCAAAAAATCTCAAATATCCTTGGTCGTGAGACATATAATTGTCACTATAAATAAGAATCATGACTCCAACAGTAGTAATTAGTATTGACATAATAGAAGTAAGTGGATCGATCAAATATCCAAACTCTAAGGAAAAATCAATATCTATGGTCCAAGACCATAGATATTGATAAATAAAACTTCCATTTATTTGTTGAATAGACAGATTGGCCGAAAATCCCATAGCTATACTTAACAGAAAAATACTAGGAAAAACCCATATACGACGAATATTTTTTGTTGCTGTCGGAATAAGTATAAGTCCCAATCCTATTGACATAGTAACTGTAAGTGGAAGAAAAGGTATTATCCATGCATATTGATATGTATGTTCCATAAGAAAACAAACAAATTGAGATTTTTTTTTATAATTAATAATTGTTTCCGATTCACCAATTCTTATCTCTTTCGAAAAGAACAATAAACAAAAATAATGAAAAAAAAAAAATAAATATATTATTATATATATATAATAAATATATATATATATTTATAATAATAACAAATAATATATATATATATATTATTTGTTATTTTATGTTATTTGTATTTTATGTTATTTGTTTTTTTATGTTAAATGTTGAAAGTTAAAAAAAAAACTATTATTCACAGAATAAAGTATAGATAATGATTAAAAAAAACGATCTATTCCGAACAATACATGTCTTTCACATACAACGATAAATAAAAATGAGTAACCCTTTTTTGAATGGCAGTTCCAAAAAAACGTATTTCTATGTCAAAAAAACATATTCGTAGGAATATTTGGAAGAAAAAAGGATATTTAACTGCAGTAAAAGTTTTTTCTTTAGCGAAATCGGTTTCTACCGGACATTCAAAAAGTTTTTTTGTGCGACAAACAAATAATAAAGTCTTGGGATAATTGGAATTGACATAGCCCGAAGAACTGAAAATTTTTTAAGATGAACGATTCACATTAATTAATGTATTGAACTACTCAATATTAGTTAGAACTAGCTGCTGTGGTATGTAGAATAAGAGTTTTCTGTATATTGGGTTCTTATTAAGAATAGTATTTTTTCCCTATCCATTAACTTTTCACAATAGAAAAATAGGATTAAGATTTTCTATTGTGAAAAGTACAATTGTCATAGAAATTTAAACTCTTTTATTTTGTTATATGCCTAACCTAAAACTTAATTGGTTTGGTAAATGTTACCTTATTTATATTATATACATATACACAATGAAGAGTATTAATACTTAATGATACTAAAGTATCGGAATCGTTAGAAAAATTCCAAATGGATTTAGTGATGAAATTGTAATACATATGAGATCTTAGTTATTTGATTTTTTTTTTTCATTGAAAAAAAAAAATCAATCTTTTTCATTTATCCGATTTCATCGGATAAATGAAAAACAAATCATCAAAAAAATAGAAAGAAAAAGGACAATTCTTAATTCTATACCTCTACTGAGAGCAAAACTATCGAAATTTCAACTGTATCGGGGGAACTTAGTTTATAGTACGTGAAAGTTGATTGTTAAAACTGAACCTAGGACGATACTAACTAAGGATTATCTAAGGATTATTTTATTGAAGATTAAAATATGAATTTAAACGAGTCTTTTTTCATCGATTATAATGTTTCCTAAACTATATTGAATCCTTGATTCTTGACGATTCAACATGAAATGAATATTATTATTTCAAGTAAGCCGCCATGGTGAAATCGGTAGACACGCTGCTCTTAGGAAGCAGTGCTAGAGCATCTCGGTTCGAGTCCGAGTGGCGGCATCCTATAAAAGAGACACAATGTATCCTATAATGTATTCAATTTCCGATTTCAATTCTGTAATGGGACACCTTTTTTTATGATATTTGTGACTTTAGAACATATATTAACTCATATCTCTTTTTCGATCATTTCAATTGTGATTACGATTCATTTCATGAACTTATTAGTCTACGAAATCGTAGGATTACGTGATTCATCGGAAAAAGGGATGATAGCCACCTTTTTCTCTATAACAGGATTATTAGTTTCTCGTTGGATTTCTTCAGGACATTTTCCGTTAAGTAATTTATACGAGTCATTAATCTTCCTTTCATGTAGTTTCTTTATTATTCATATAATTTCCAAGAAATTGAACCATAAAAATGATTTAAGCACAATAACTACCCCAAGTACTATTTTTACTCAAGGCTTCGCTACGTCGGG